CTACTCTAGATATATCTTCTGAAACTTTTTTCAAATCCAAAAGTCCGGTATCTTCCTCCAAATTAGTGAATTAATAGGTTTTTTTTGTGCAGAAAAAGAAAGAGCAGTGCAATCTTTCAAACTTACATTTGAAATGTGAAATATTTATACAAAAGGGGGGGGGGGAGATCAAGACAATGCAGCAGGGATGGTTATCTAATTGGCTAGTCAAGCATGAGGTGGTTCATAGATCTTTGGGCTTCGATCACCGAGGAATAGAGACTTTACAAATAAAAGCAGGGGATTGGGATTCCATTGCTGTCATTTTATATGTATATGGTTATAATTATTTACGTTCCCAATGTGCTTATGATGTAGCACCCGGTGGATCTTTAGCTAGCGTGTATCATCTTACGAGAATACAGTATGGTATAGATAACCCAGAAGAAGTATGCATAAAAGTCTTTGCCCAAAAGGATAATCCTAGAATCCCGTCTGTCTTCTGGGTTTGGAGAAGTGCCGATTTTCAAGAACGCGAATCTTATGATATGGTGGGAATTTCTTATGATAATCATCCGCGCCTTAAACGTATCTTAATGCCTGAAAGTTGGATAGGTTGGCCCTTACGTAAGGACTATATAACCCCTAATTTCTATGAAATACAAGATGCTCATTGAATGATAATAAATTCATGCTCACTTATACAACACAACTCTAGATTTTATTCAAGTCAAGGAATATTTTGCTATTCTGTTCCTAGACGAAACGAAATACCTATTATATTCTAATTACTTCCTATTATACAAAAAGGTCCAGATAGACTGATCAAAAAAGGGCTTCGATTTTCCAATTTGGAAAATCACATATTCATTTCCTTCCTATGAACAGAAAAATACAATGACTCAAAGAAGTTCTTACCACGAACTTTGTACCGCGCACATTACTTAGAACAACTAGGAAAGTCAGTATGCAAGAAAAAAAATATTCTTAGGAATAGCGGAATACAAAATTGATAAGAAATACAAAAATGAAGCAAAGGGCACCTAATCTCACCTCCTTCTATAACTATAAAGAAAAGAACCTGAGATTTTAACACTTTTTGAAAGTGTTTAGAGATTTATTTACTTAGTGTATACTAAGTATATTATTAATGAATATGTACCCCAATGCATCTCGCAGTATTTGTATCAATATCTATTTGGTAGATCCTTTTTTTCTGTGCCAGGAACCAGATTTGAACTGGTGACACGAGGATTTTCAGTCCTCTGCTCTACCAACTGAGCTATCCTGACCTTTTCTTGTGCATCATCCTAGTAGAGTATTTGCATCTATGTCAATTAAAGGGACTAAAAAATCAATAAAGTATTCCATTCCTAATTTGGAAATGGGGGGGATAGTCCTATGCATTGTGGATGGCTTACTTAATAATACTTAAAAATTGAATTAATAATTGAGATTCTTTGCGGATACTCTAATAAAAAAGAAATCCATTTAATGAAATGAATAGCATAAGATCTATTGAGTTCTCTTCGCACTCCTTTGTGAAAGAGTAGAATGAGAAAGCTAATGAATCTTGAACCCATTGATAAAAGAAAAAAGAGGATAAATACTATGGTTAGGGAATAAAGGAGGGTTTGGGGATAGAGGGACTTGAACCCTCACGACTTATAAAGTCGACGGATTTTCCTTTTACTAGAAATTTCATTGTTGTCAGTATTGACGTGTAGAATGGGACTCTCTCTTTATCCTCGTCCGATTAATCTTCTTTTTAAAATAAAAAATCTCAAAAACAATGAATTGAAGGATTTAATTATTCAATATTCGAGTGGAATGGATTCACAAGAATTCTAAATAAATTAAGAATTTTCTATTTCATAATCATTCCTAATTTCATTATAAAAAATAAATAAAGAACCTATATTATGATAGGGGTTCTGTGATTAATCGTTTGCTATGTCAGCATCTATACGTGTGTATTAGACGTATAAAGTCCTTCTTTCTCTAATTTAGTAATTTAGAGGGAGTTTCACTACCAACACAACGTAATTACACCTCGATTCGTTAGAACAGCTTCCATTGAGTCTCTGCACCTATCCTTTTCCTTTGGGTTCTAGTTTGAGAACCACTTGTCTTTTCAAAAAAGGGATTTGGCTCAGGATTGCCCATTTTTGATTCCAGGGTTTCTCTGAATTTGGAAGTTACCACTTAGCAGGTTTCCATACCAAGGCTCAATACAATCAAGTCCGTAGCGTCTACCGATTTCGCCATATCCCCATTGTCCCCTTTTTCTTTGAAACCTGGATTTCTTGTGCAATTTCCTACATCTCTTAGTTTTTTTTTTGAATCATTGAATTCATTATTCGACGTAGTCTAACAGCTCGTCTCTATTCGAGAGACCCCGCTTATTGCAATTCAGCATTGAATTGATTCTACCGTCGATATATTTGCAATTCAATTGGAATCAATATATCCAAAAGTTTTTCTCTCCCCCACCCCCTTCTTTCCTTTTTTAGAGTATTCAAAATCATACTATAACGCTTGATATTCATTCTTTTTTTTTTTTTCTAATCAGAATTAGAAATTGCATTTGTTATGATTCTATCTTTTCCTTAGTGAAATAGTAATCCTTAAATTATTAACAAATAAAAAAAAACAAAATATTTCCAAAAATGTATATAATGCTCGAATGAAAATGCCAAGAGATTCGCATTTGCTCGTTATTATTCATATAGCTTATTCTTTTCTATGTATTAGATTATTCGTCCGAGCCATATCAATCTGAAATCAAATTCAATATAGAAATTGGAATAGATTCTATTAGAAAAATCGATTTGCGAGTTAGAGAAATAAAAAGAAAGTTCAATAAATTCTATAATCCTATTTAAGAATAGCGTTTAGTTAAGCATATCAAGCTAACTTTATCCTTATGAAATTTTCGTTTTTTTTTTTCTAAGTAGAATTTCCAATTTCGAACTAGTTAATAACTAAGATTAATAATTAAGATTAATAATTAAGATCTACCACTTTACGGATTTCCTATATATATTTCTATTTGTTACACTATTTTTGTTATGTAAGCCCACTTAGCTCAGAGGTTAGAGCATCGCATTTGTAATGCGAGGGTCATCGGTTCAAATCCGATAGTCGGCTTTTTTCTTTTCTCTATTGATGTTCCACGAACAATAATCTCTTTTTTTCTCCGAATTAAATGGAGAATCCAGAGTCCATTACGTCGTTCTACCTTACAATTTTGCTAGATACAAAACATTAAAATAAATAATATATATACAAACAATTAAGATGTTGATGAAATTCCATTTTTTGTGGTACTTTAGTAGATTTTATTCTGTTTATCCTTTAGTTTAATTCAGTTTTAATTTAATTTCGATGTATTCTGTAATGTAAATACAATGAAATTTATTGTGTAAAATAGAATTTCAATAAAAAAAGGAGTCTTCATGTCCCGTTATCGAGGACCTCGTTTAAAAAAAATACGCCGTCTGGGAGCTTTACCAGGACTCACTAGAAAAACGCCAAAATCCGGAAGTAATCTGAAAAAGAAATTCCATTCTGGGAAAAAAGAGCAATATCGTATTCGTCTTCAAGAAAAACAGAAATTGCGTTTTCATTATGGTCTTACAGAACGGCAATTACTTAGATATGTACATATCGCTGGAAAAGCAAAAAAGTCAACAGGTCAGGTTTTACTACAATTACTTGAAATGCGTTTGGATAATATTGTTTTTCGATTGGGTATGGCTTCAACCATTCCTGGGGCCCGGCAATTAGTTAACCATAGACATATTTTAGTAAATGGTCGTATAGTTGATATACCAAGTTTTCGTTGCAAACCCCGAGATATTATTACTACGAAGGATAAACAAAGATCAAAACGTCTGGTTCAAAATTCTATTGCTTCATCCGATCCGGGCAAATTGCCAAAGCATTTGACGGTTGATACATTGCAATATAAAGGACTAGTACAAAAAATCCTAGATAGAAAGTGGGTCGGTCTCAAAATAAATGAGTTGTTAGTTGTAGAATATTACTCTCGTCAGACTTGAACTTAACGAAAAAGGAAAGGTTCATAGAATTTTTTTCCCCTTCCCCTTTCCCCGAACTAAATCAACCTAAGGCTCTTAATTCGTATTTTCCCATTCGCCTAGTAGAAATAGATTAACCTTAGGATCTTTTTTATTTTTTTATTTTACATACCAAAGTAATTTGCTTTAGAGAATTCTATTAAATAAAGGTATTATTGGTCAAATAAATTGTTATTTGATTTGATACATTGTGATCGGTAACGTTGATGAATTAAGAGAAACGGAAAGAGAGGGATTCGAACCCTCGGTAAACAAAAGTCTACATAGCAGTTCCAATGCTACGCCTTGAACCGCTCGGCCATCTCTCCTACATAATCTTATTATGGAAAATAAACTGAGTGAATAGCGAGTTTTCGTATTCCCGCAGTACAGGTACAGCCACAACCGCTCGGGGATTCCATGGCTCTATTGGTATTGGAAAAATTCTTTTTTTTATCTAAGTGTGAGGATCCTTTATTTTTTTACTAGGAATTCCGCTCCCTCAAAAGTTTTTCTTTGGGGAAAACCTAAATAAAAAGAGAATAGAAGAATTCTTATTCTTCCATAAGAAAATAAAGGAACCAAGGAATCCTAGAATTCTATTTGCATAAGGTATGTTACGCCATACAATCTAAATAAAAAAGGGTATGGGATAATTAATGACTTTGAAAACGCGAAATAGCTGATGAGAGAAGTTGTTGTTAAGAAATAGGAAAGTGGAATGAAATCCAATCTTAGTCAGATATTTCATATCTGTTCTTGTCCAAACAGAAGGAAAAGGAGACAATTTGAGCTGAGCGGAAAATCAATACCTCTCTTATCTATTTAGAGCATATGGAGCGATTTATAAGAATAAAATGTTTTTATGTTATTTTGTGATAGAATAAAAAGAATTCTATATAGAATGGATTGGGAATTATGCCTAGATCCCGTATAAATGGAAATTTCATTGATAAGACCTCCTCGATTGTAGCCAATATTTTATTGCAAATAATTCCGACAACCTCAGGGGAAAAAAGGGCATTTACTTATTATAGAGATGGTGCGATTTGACTCTTTTTTTTTTTTTTTTAGCCCTACCTACATCTCAGTCTTATGAGAAAGAGAGGGGATTCGCATAGAGAGAACAAAATTAGTAAAGGAAACCCACGCTTGGGGAAGGTGAGGTGAACTAACAATTCCTTCTGTCGTGTATCCTCGATTGATGTGGCCTTTGATGCTTAAATTGTGGATTTGAGTATTGAGCGAAAGGTTACACCTACAGGATAGGTTCTGTATTACAGGCCAATCCTACTCTACTAGGACCAATAGGCAGCATAGGGGAGAAAAGCACTACACCTCGAAATAGGAATCAACAAGAGAAAAACTTTGTTAGAAATTAGCCCTTTCCTGATCGGTATTAGGATTGGGAAGAATGGTTGGGATAGCAAACAACCATCAGGTTTGTACGTTGGGTACCCTTATAACCATCAAAGGTCGTTGAAGTGGCTAATTCCTCTAAATAGGAGGCGTTGAGAACAAAGAAATTCCCGGAGCTATCGTTTTCCTCTAGCATTAATAGAATTCATTGGTGTTAAGAAAAACCTCCTGGGGGAAGGTTGGCTAGAGATTTCTTGGAAAAATACCAGCCCCTTTCGGTCCATAATGAGATGGGACTAATTCTATTTTCATTCTATAGATTTTTTGCTTAGTACTATGTACAGAAGGGGGGAGCCGTATGAGATGAAAACCTCATGTACGGTTTTGGAACGGAGATTTTTTGAATAGAATGAACGACCGTAACGGATGTTGGCTCAATCCGAAGGAAATTATGCGGAAGCTTTGCAGAATTATTATGAAGCTACGCGACTAGAAATTGATCCCTATGATCGAAGTTATATACTATATAACATCGGCCTTATACACACAAGCAATGGAGAGCATACAAAGGCTTTGGAATATTATTTCCGGGCGCTAGAACGAAACCCCTTCTTACCGCAAGCTTTTAATAATATGGCCGTGATCTGTCATTACGTGCGACTATCTCCACTATAGAAAGAAAGAAGAAAAAAAAAAGATGAAATTTTCTAGTATTTACTAGAAAAAGGGCTTTCTACATAGGGATCGTCAAAACAATGATTTTGCCCTATCAGCTGTAGGAAAGAAGAACACTTCACGAGAATCAAAATAAGAAGAAGAGCCTATACTACTACTCTATGGATAAAGTCTCAAATTGATAGAGAAAGCACCGTAAAGATCAATTAGTGAGCGACTGGGTCGATACAACTAAAAAAAAACTGCTTAATTATACCATGATATGGGGCAAAAATTAGGAATCTGCTTATGTAATAGAGCCGATCCACTAAAGGATTAAGCAGCGGTGTAGTATCAGATCCCAAAGATAGTAAGTTCTTTTTTCTTTCTTATGGGAAAAAGTCTTTTTCAAGGATTCTATAGAAATTTCATATATGAAAGACACGAAACCGAGATAGTTACCTTTCAGAAAATTCGAACGAAGGATATAGGTCTATCTATGCTTCATTCTTCTGAAGGTGGGAGAAAAGATCAGACTGATTATTGATCAAAATTAGGGTTTGAAACTTAGGTAATTAACTTCTTCTGCTTAACCCAAGAAGAAATTGGATCGATTTTTGAGAAATCGAATTCAGTTAAGATAGGGGAAATTAAGATAGCAATTTATGAGCCGTATGAGGTAGGAAACTCTCAAGTACGGTTCTAGGGGAAGGAACTGCCTATTCCGACCGAGGAGAACAGGCCATTCTACAGGGCGATTCGGAAATTGCGGAAGCTTGGTTTGATCAAGCTGCTGAGTATTGGAAACAAGCTATAGCGCTTACTCCGGGAAATTATATTGAAGCACAGAACTGGTTGAAGATTACGAAGCGCTTTGAATTTGAATAAAACCACTCTCCATTTTCATAAAATGGGTGGTTTGGTTGTTGATCCATTAATCAAATAATTTTGGTAGGAAGATCGAATCAAGAATTTCATTATATCCCTTTCTTCGACCTTCGATTTTATATCATATTTCATAAGGATAAACAATAGGGATAGGCTCTAGAACAGAAGTAATAAAGCAAATAAAAGGGGGCAATCTAAATATTCCTACCTAAAGGATGATTTTTTTAATAATTCTAATGAGTTTCTTGTAATTTGGAATCGAATAAAAATATTTATATTATGCTCACTCAAGGAAAGTAGATGTAGGGCTTATACCCTCAAAAAAAATACACTAGCTTCTTAAATTAAAACGTAAAAAAAAAAAATCTTTTTTTATTACGTCGGGAAATTTTTTTCCAGGATAACCGATGTCCGTTAGGCACCTAATCCTTATGTCATAATAGATCCGAACACTTGCCTCGCATTGACTTCAATATATAATTGCTCCAGTGAATAACTAAAAAAAAAAAAAAGAAGGGCAGTAGATAGTAAAGAAAAAGACTAATCATAATATCTATCCTTCAAAGATTCACTAAAAAGACAGTTGGCGGGTCTCTTTGTATGTCTTGTCCGGAAAGAGGAGGACTTAATGATTATTCGTTCGCCGGAACCAGAAGTTAAAATTGTTGTGGATAGGGATCCTGTAAAAACATCTTTTGAGGAATGGGCCAGACCCGGGCATTTCTCAAGAACAATTGCTAAGGGCCCCGATACTACCACTTGGATCTGGAACCTACATGCTGATGCTCACGATTTCGATAGTCATACCGGTGATTTGGAGGAGATCTCTCGAAAAATCTTTAGTGCTCATTTCGGTCAACTCTCCATTATCTTTCTTTGGTTGAGTGGCATGTACTTCCACGGTGCCCGTTTTTCCAATTATGAAGCATGGCTAAGCGATCCTACTCACATTGGACCCAGTGCTCAGGTAGTTTGGCCAATAGTAGGGCAAGAAATTTTGAATGGTGATGTAGGCGGAGGTTTCCGAGGAATCCAAATAACCTCCGGGTTTTTTCAGATTTGGCGAGCATCCGGAATAACTAGTGAGTTACAACTCTATTGTACCGCAATCGGTGCATTGATTTTTGCATCGTTAATGCTTTTTGCTGGTTGGTTCCATTATCACAAAGCCGCTCCCAAATTGGCCTGGTTCCAAGATGTAGAATCCATGTTGAATCACCACTTAGCGGGGTTATTAGGACTTGGGTCTCTTTCTTGGGCGGGCCACCAAATCCATGTATCTTTACCGATTAACCAATTTCTTGACGCTGGGGTTGATCCTAAAGAGATACCACTTCCTCATGAATTTATCTTGAATCGTGACCTTTTGGCTCAACTTTATCCAAGTTTTGCCGAAGGAGCAACCCCCTTTTTCACCTTGAATTGGTCCAAATACGCAGAATTTCTTACTTTTCGCGGAGGACTAGATCCAATAACCGGTGGCTTATGGTTGAGCGATATTGCGCACCATCATTTAGCTATTGCTATTCTTTTCCTGATCGCTGGTCATATGTATAGGACCAACTGGGGTATTGGTCATGGACTTAAAGATATTTTGGAGGCTCATAAGGGCCCATTTACAGGACAAGGCCATAAGGGTCTCTATGAAATCCTAACAACGTCATGGCATGCTCAATTATCTCTTAACCTAGCGATGCTAGGCTCGACAACTATTGTTGTAGCTCATCATATGTACTCTATGCCTCCCTATCCATACCTAGCTACTGACTATGGTACACAACTTTCCTTGTTCACACACCACATGTGGATTGGCGGATTTCTAATAGTTGGTGCTGCTGCACATGCAGCCATTTTTATGGTAAGAGACTATGATCCAACTACTCGATACAACGATCTATTAGATCGCGTCCTTAGACACCGCGATGCAATCATATCCCACCTTAACTGGGTATGTATATTTCTAGGTTTTCACAGTTTTGGCTTGTACATTCATAATGATACCATGAGTGCTTTAGGCCGTCCCCAAGATATGTTTTCGGATACCGCCATACAATTACAACCCATCTTTGCTCAATGGGTACAAAATATCCATGCTGACGCACCTGGCGTAACAGCTCCTGGTGCAACAACAAGTACCAGCTTAACGTGGGGAGGTGGCGAGTTAGTAGCTGTAGGCGGCAAAGTCGCTTTGTTACCTATTCCATTAGGAACCGCAGATTTTTTAGTCCATCACATTCACGCATTTACCATCCACGTGACTGTATTAATACTTTTGAAAGGTGTTTTATTTGCTCGTAGTTCCCGTTTGATACCTGATAAAGCAAATCTTGGTTTTCGATTCCCTTGCGACGGGCCTGGACGAGGGGGAACATGTCAAGTCTCCGCCTGGGATCATGTTTTCTTAGGTCTATTCTGGATGTACAATGCAATTTCGGTAGTCATTTTCCATTTCAGTTGGAAAATGCAGTCGGATGTTTGGGGTACTGTAAGTGATCAAGGGATAGTAACTCATATCACAGGGGGAAACTTTGCACAGAGTTCCATTACGATTAATGGTTGGCTCCGAGATTTCTTGTGGGCACAGGCATCCCAAGTAATTCAGTCTTATGGTTCTTCATTATCTGCATATGGTCTTTTTTTCTTAGGCGCTCATTTTGTCTGGGCTTTCAGTTTAATGTTTTTATTTAGTGGCCGTGGTTATTGGCAAGAACTTATTGAATCTATCGTTTGGGCTCATAACAAATTAAAAGTTGCTCCTGCTACTCAGCCTAGAGCCTTGAGCATTATACAAGGACGTGCTGTAGGAGTAACCCATTACCTTCTGGGTGGAATTGCCACAACATGGGCATTCTTCTTAGCGAGAATTATTGCAGTAGGATAGTGGCTAGGAGGATTTGAAAGGCATTATGGAATTAAGATTTCCCAGGTTTAGCCAAGGCTTAGCTCAGGACCCCACTACTCGTCGTATTTGGTTTGGTATTGCTACCGCACATGATTTTGAAAGTCATGATGATATTACTGAGGAACGTCTTTATCAG